TTTGTTGATTTCCTATTAAGAATGAAATGGGCCTATTTTTATATTCGGATTATTCCAATGTTTTATTTTATGACTTTTTTTGTCGCACAAAAAAACTTTTTGAGTTTCCGGTAGAAAGAGATTTACCTAATGACAACGCTTTTAAGGCTGCCCAATATCCCTTCCCTTTCCAAATATTTTTACGAATACGCTTTTTTGATATAGAAGTACGTTTTTTTGGAACTGCCATTTAAAAATTAAGAGGTTACTCGTTGTTATAGTTGGATGTGAAAGACATCTATTGGTCAAAACGAATATATTCATTATCTAGTTATTTTATCTAGTTATTTTATTATTTTATAGAGAATAATTAGATAATATAATATATATTACCTAGAGAAAACAAAAAAACATATATATATATAGATAAAAAATATGCGAAAATCATACAAAATCTTACTATAAAAATATAATTAAATTTTTTTTCTACATAAAATAGACCGAAGGATTTAAGAACCCTTTAAGAACCCATTGCCTAATGAAAAGCCTAATGAAAACTTTAAATTTTTCTATTAATTGGTCAAACTTGAGTAAAGAATACTTCGAAATTCCATTTTAAAATTCGAATCAAACTAGTAATTAAATAAATGAATCTGTTAAAAGATACACGTTTTGTTAAAAAAAATCTTCGTTATTTTTTTATTAAATTTGATTTTATTTTACCCCCTTTTGATAATTACCCCCTTTTTTATAAATATAAAAATAAATCTTATAGAAAATATAAAATGTTAGATATTATAGTGTTTCCTATAAATGTTTTTTTATTGAAACGTAAACTAATCAATCAGTTTCATACTGAAACTAGTTAATGATTTGGAACAAACTGACTAAAAAGCGAGATTTGTACAAAAATTGTACCTTTGTTAATCCTATGATTCATATCGATTCATATCAGATTTCTTTTTAGTGTAATTTTTTATCATTACTTTATGAATATAAAGTGATTTAATAATAATGAAATTTTGTATTTTCGTTATTTTAAGAAAAATCTTAGTTAATAACTAAATTCGCTTTTTATGAGCAAGTAGGTCATATCATTTGCCCAATTGTAACTTCTTTATTTTAATATTTAATTTGGAAAGACCCAGATAATATATAAAATTCGAAAAATATCTTTAAGTTAGTACATCTCTTTATTTTTTTATTGACCCCTTTTGTTTTGAAATTGAAAGGGGGTAGGATCCAGTAAATCGGAAACAATCAATTAAGAATAAAAAACTTTTTTATGGAACAGACATATCAATATTCGTGGATAATACCTTTCCTTCCACTTCCAGTTCCTATGTTAATAGGAGCGGGACTTCTTCTTTTTCCGTCGGCAACAAAAAGTCTTCGCCGTATGTGGGCTTTTCAAAGTGTTTTTTTGTTAAGTATAGTCATGATTTTTTCGATCAATCTGTTTATTCAGCAAATAAATGGCAGTTCTATCTATCAATATGTATGGTCTTGGATCATTAATAATGATTTTTCTTTAGAATTTGGTTACTTGATCGACCCGCTTACTTCTATTATGTCAATATTAATCACTACTATTGGAATTATGGTTCTTATCTATAGTGATAATTATATGTCGTATGATCAAGGATATTTGAGATTTTTTGCTTATATGAGTTTTTTCAGTACTTCTATGTTAGGATTAGTTACTAGTTCTAATTTGATACAAATTTATATTTTTTGGGAATTGGTAGGAATGTGTTCATATCTATTAATAGGGTTTTGGTTCACACGGCCTGTTGCTGCAAATGCTTGCCAAAAGGCATTTGTAACTAATCGTGTTGGGGATTTTGGTTTATTATTAGGAATTTTAGGTTTTTATTGGATAACAGGGAGTTTCGAATTTCGAGATTTATTCAAAATATTCAATAACTTGATTTCTAATAATCATAATGAAGTAAATTTTTTATTTGTTACTTTCTGTGCCGTTCTATTATTTTCCGGTGCGGTTGCTAAATCTGCACAATTTCCCCTTCATGTATGGTTACCGGATGCCATGGAGGGGCCTACTCCTATTTCGGCTCTTATACATGCTGCTACTATGGTAGCTGCGGGCATTTTTCTTGTAGCTCGGCTTATTCCTCTTTTCATAGTCATCCCTCACATAATGAATTTCATCTCTTTGGTAGGAGTAATAACAATATTATTCGGGGCTACTTTTGCCCTTGCTCAAAAAGACATTAAGAGAGGTTTAGCCTATTCCACAATGTCTCAATTGGGTTATATGATGTTAGCTCTAGGTATGGGGTCGTATCGAAGTGCTTTATTTCATTTGATTACTCATGCTTATTCGAAAGCATTATTATTTTTAGGATCCGGATCCGTTATTCATTCAATGGAAACTCTTGTTGGATATTCTCCAAATAAAAGTCAGAATATGGTTTATATGGGGGGTTTAACAAAACATATCCCAATTACCAAAACTGCTTTTTTATTAGGTACACTTTCTCTTTGTGGTATTCCGCCC